TATATATATATAAATTTAATATATATATATATATATTAAAAAATATTCTATGAAATTATATAATTTTTTTTATTTCAATTGTTTATATTTTATATTCAATATAATATATTGAATAGGAAATGATAATATATTGAATAGGGAATGGAATTTTCTAATTTTAATTGAAATCTGGTCCTTTAGAAAACTCTCTTTTTTATTTTTGGAAATATTATCCTTGTTTTTGTTTATGTCTTGGATTGGAACAAATTACTATAATTCGTCCTCGCCTACAGATCAGTCGACATTTTTCGCAAATTTTACGAACAGAGGCCCTTATTTTCATTTTTTTCATTCCTTAACTTAATTCTGAATCTATTTTATTGTAAGAAAATATATTTTTCTGAAATTTTGAACTTTTAATTGTATTCCCTAAAAAGGAATATTGAAGTTGAAAAAACAGTCTAATCATTCTAATCTTTGTTCTGGGGTCTATAAATTATATGCCCTCCGGTTAACTCAAAAAATGACTTACTTATGTTTTTTGTTTTTACTTTCATTTTTACTTTAATTTAATTTTACTTTAAGTAGTATACTAATGGACGAGGAGTGACATTAGAAACTTTTTTTCTAGTGAATTCTGGGGTCTATAAATTATATGCCCTCCGGTTAACTCAAAAAATGACTTACTTATGTTTTTTGTTTTTACTTTCATTTTTACTTTAATTTAATTTTACTTTAAGTAGTATACTAATGGACGAGGAGTGACATTAGAAACTTTTTTTCTCTCTTTTTTCACTAATCTATATGTATGTAAGTTTCTCATAGAATTCTTATATCAGAAAGATTACCATATATAACACAAAATTTCTCCGCCAATTCTTTCTAATCGAGCTTCTCGATCTGTCATTATACCTCGAGAAGTAGAAAGAATTACAACCCCCATCCCTCCTAAAATTCTCGGAATTCGTTGATAATTGGAATAGATTCGTAGACCTGGCCCACTGATCTGTTTTAAATTAAAAATTGTTTTATATGATCCTTTTCTATTTCTTCTATGTCGTAGAGTTAAAACTAAAAAATCCTTGTCAATCGCTCGATACTTTCTCACGCTTTCAATAAAACCGTTCCGTAAAAGTATTTTAACAATGTTTTCGGTGATGTTAGTATATAGTATTCGAACCGTTCCCTTTCTATTCATGTCAGTATTTCGTATAGGGGTTATTGTGTCAGCAATCGTATCCTTTCCCATGATAAATTAAAATGATTGTTGCCCTTGCCTTTTCATATAATTTACATGCTTTTTCTTATTTTCATTTTTTTCTTTTTTTTTTATTTTTTTTTTGAGTAATTAGTTTCTAATTAAACTAATTAAAAGGGTATATGCGTGAAACATAATCTATTAATTAATCTATTTCATTCAATTCAAATAGCAAATAGATAAATATATCCAGGTCTTGTTTTATACTACCTCGGGTGCTAATGAAACTATTTTAGTGAAATTTAACTGTCTCAATTCTCGTGCGATCGCACCAAAGATTCTAGTTCCTTTTGGATTTCCTTCTTGATCAATGACAACCGCAGCATTATCATCATATTGTATTATCATACCGTTGTTACGTTTGAGTTCTTTACAAGTACGTACAATTACAGCTCTGATCACTTCTGATTTTTCTAAAGGTGTGTTTGGTACTGCTTCTTTGATTACAGCAACAATAATGTCACCAATATAAGCATAGCGTCGATTACTAGCTCCTATGATTCGAATACACATCAATTCGCGGGCCCCGCTATTATCGGCTACATTCAAATGGGTTTGAGGTTGAATCATATCATTTTTTTTTGTTCTTTCAGTGCAAAGGTCGAAGTCAAAAAGAAATATTAGAAATATTGTTTGTCTAAAAAAAAAGAAACCAAACCTACAATTGCAATTGTTTTTTCATTCCAAAGACTTTTTTGCTTTGGTTCGAATTCTTATCCAGAAATAATGAATTGAGTTCGTATAGGCATTTTGGATGCTGCTATTGAAATAGCTTTTCTGGCTATATTTTCTGCGACTCCACTCATTTCATAAAGTATTCTACCCGGTTTAACAACAGCTACCCAATATTCGGGAGATCCTTTTCCCGAACCCATACGTGTTTCTGTAGGTCTTACTGTAACTGGTTTGTCTGGAAATATGCGTACCCATATTTTTCCACCACGGCGGGCGTTTCGTGACATTGCCCGGCGCCCTGCCTCTATTTGTCTAGATGTAATCCAAGCAGGTTCAAGTGTCTGAAGAGCATATCTACCGAAGCAAATATGATTACCTCGATAGGATATTCCTTTCATTCTTCCTCTATGTTGTTTACGGAATCTGGTTCTTTTGGGGTTATAGTTGATGGCTTTTTCTCAATCCCATCTCTACTACAGAACCATACATGAGATTTTAACCTCATATGGCTCCTCGCGAATAAAACGATTAAAAAAAGAAGATGTATTTATTATACTGTGGTGTTTTTTGAGATTTCATCGAGTTTATTTGGTCTATTAGAAACTTAGTATATATCTTTTTTTAATATATAACTAAAAATGTATCCTATTTCTATTTTCTATTCTATATTATAGAATTATAGACAATTTTTGCTACCCATATATAACCGTATAATAATGATATATAACTGTATAATAACGTTTTGTTATTTATAATATAAGGTTATTTTTGTTATTTATAATATAAGGTTATAATGAATCTTTATTTTATTTTTCATTTATTTCGGATTGGTCCAAATTTCGAAATTCACAATAAAATAAAAGTTTTCGCGGGCGAATATTTACTCGTTTATTATCTATTTCAGACGTAGGATTTAGCCCCACGGGACTCCTCAGAATAAATGGATTTGTCTTTAGTTCGTTCGCCATCCCATCCAATGAATCATTAAGATTCCGAATCTTATGTATTCACAGGTTACGTCGTTCCCATCGCTTCTCAATTAATGATTAGGTCTTAATTCTACAACGAAGCTCCTAATAAAATTTTCTTTTTTCTTGAGTCAACCTTCTCAGTTTTTATTGACTCGGGGCTCTTGATTTGTTTGTTCTATGGATATATTTATCTAATTAGAATCTATTCATCTACTTATGGATTTTTTTTTTAGTATTAGTATTGCTGCTTTCTTACACTACCCTTTTATTTTATGAGATGACTCATAGACCTTACATATTAGAGTCAGATATCATTGATATTCTTTTTCTCTCTTTCTTTCATCTTTCCACTTATCCATATTTTCTTATTGCTTCACAACTCATAATCCGATTAGTTTTTCCTTTTTTGCAATATTTGACAGTTGCTATAATGATATCACCAATATATCATACCCTTCCTTATATCTTGTATATCTTGATTGGTTCTTTAGATCCACATAATGCGGAGCGATGAGTTGGTTATTAGCTCGATAGTTATTTTTTTTGTTGTGAATCCTACCCACTCTAAAAAAACCAACGAGTCGCACACTAAGCATAGCAATTATATCAATATCAAATGATTAATCTAATTTTTTTTTAATTCAACCTTAAAAAATTGCTCATTTTTTTGTTTTATCACCAGCAGATAAAGATAAGGAAAAGCTTCTTATTCTTCGTTTACAAATATCCAAATTTTTATGCCTAATACGCCATAAATAGTTCGAACAGTATAGGAACAATAATCTATTTTAGCTTGAATGGTTTGTAGAGGAACCTTACCTTCTCTGATCCACTCAACACGTGAAATTTCTTTTCCGTCGATACGTCCCGCAATTTGTACTTGAATTCCTTTTGTACCCGCCTGTTCGCTTAATTCAATAGCTTTTTTCAGTGCTTTACGAAATGAAACTCTATTCTTTAATTGTCCGGCTATAAATTCTGCAAGAATATTAGGGTGTCCATAAGGATTTGCAATTCTTGTAATAAAAATGTTGAATTTTTGGTTCACACAATTAAGTTTTTTTTGTACATTCATCTGTAATTCTTCAATTCTTCGAGGCTTACCTTCTCCTTCTATTAATAACTTTGGGAATCCCATATAGATTATGACTTGAATCAGATCGATTCTTTTTTGAATCTTTATTCGTGCAATTCTTTCGACACCAGAAGACATTCTTATATTTTTTTGTACATAATTCTTGATACAATCTCGTATTTTTTGATCTTCTTGTAAACTCTCGGAATAATTTTTTGGTTGTGCAAACCAAAGAGAATGATGACTTTGGTTTGTACCAAGTCTGAGACCGAGCGGATTTATTTTTTGTCCCATAACCCTCCACTACTATACATAAAATACATAAAATGACACATCCTATCTGGGTGTACTTTTCTTTATTTACTTTTATTTCTTTCCAGTTTTTTTAAGCAGAAAATAGCATAACATAATATGGTTTACGTCTTTCATACTCTTCCTAATCTATAATATCTAATATATAATATCTATAGATATATCTTTCAATATAATAGTTATATGACAATTTATCCGATAAATTAGTCTTCGAGCTCGAAGTTTTTTTTTCAGTTTTTTGTATTTTTTGTAGTAGTACCCTTAATTGACCTTCTGTTTTACTAATGAGTAAATTTGCTTCATTGAAACTCATATTGTGACTAGCATTTGCTGCTGTAGAATAAACCAATTTTAAATAAGATAGATACTCGATAAGGCATGAGTTCTATTATAAAAAGTATTTCCTCGTCGGAACGTCCACGGATTTCGTCAATTACTGCTTTGTGTTGTGAACGAACATGCATATGTGTTGACTTAAAGCCTGTATATTTTTTTCTCATATTTTTTTATCATAGGTTTTCTTTTCAATAATACTAATAATTCCATTCTATATTTGAATTATTTATTCTATATTTGAATTATTTATTCTACATTTTAATTATTTATTATTTTATATTTGAATTATTAATAAATAATTAATGGACTTTTTGTTAGTAATTTTTTTTAATTACTAAATTAACGACGAGATCTATTATCATTTTTGGCGTGTTCCCGAAAGTTTAGAGTAGGT